CTAAAAACCAATTGCGTTCTGGTAAAAGATCGCAATATTGTATTCGTCTAGAAGAAAAACAGAAATTGCGGTTTCATTATGGTCTGACAGAGCGACAATTACTTAAATATGTGCATATTGCTGGAAAAGCCAAAGGGTCAACAGGTCAGGTTTTACTACAATTACTTGAGATGCGTTTGGATAATATCCTTTTCCGATTGGGTATAGCTTCGACGATTCCTGGAGCCAGGCAATTAGTTAACCATAGACATATTTTAGTTAATGGTGGTATAGTGGATATACCAAGTTATCGTTGTAAACCGAGAGATATTATTACTACGAAGGATAAACAAAGATCGAAAACTCTGATTAAAAATTATATTTCTTTATCCCCTCACGAGGAATTGCCAAAACATTTGACTTTTGACTCATTCCAATATAAAGGAGTAGTAAATCAAATAGTAGATAGTAAATGGATTGGTTTGAAAATAAATGAGTTGTTAGTCGTAGAATATTATTCCCGTCAGACTTGAACCTCACAAAAATAACAAAGAAAAATTCATAGAATTTTGTCTGTTTTCGCCGAAATAAAAATAAATAGATCTAAGGGCCTTGGTCCGAATTTTTATTATTCACCTATCACAAACGGACAAGCGGTAATATTTTTTGCTCTTTCTTTTTCCGATATTTGTATTTTACGTATCACAGTAATGTTATTAGGAATTGAGAATTTATATCAAATAAGGGTCCTCTTATTGAGATGATGGTATTTGATTTGATTCAGTAACGTTGGTGAATTAAGATAAACGGAAAGAGAGGGATTCGAACCCTCGGTAAACAAAAGTCTACATAGCAGTTCCAATGCTACGCCTTGAACCACTCGGCCATCTCTCCTACATAATCTTATTATTGACCAGAAACCGAGTGAATAGTGAATAGCGATTCATTCATATTATTGCAGTACAAGTGCGACTGATGAATAGTTCCATAGGAAAAATTCCTTTCAAATCAAATCAAATTTTCTATTTCTCAACAAAAATTTAGCTCATTAGCTATCCCATAGATCTAATACAAATTATTGAATCGTCCCGTGTATTTTTATATTTAAATTGTATGACATGACATATGCATGTTATGCAAACAAAAAACAAAACGGATACTTACCTTAGTCTAATCCATTTTTTTTATAGAAAAATTATTTCGTTTTGTTTTTTGTTTCTTCTTTGGATCATAACCAAATAAAAACTTCTCGAATTATCAGAATCCGCAGTACAATCCTCGGTTATTCAACTTAGATGAAATATTTATTATAGTTCCGTTCGTTATTATACTACGAAATTCGAATGAAATCGAATCTGATTTCAATATTTCATATCTCTCCTTGTCCAATCCAAACAAAAGGTCCACATCTTTTTTTATAATTAGTCTGTTTTTATTTTATGTTATTTCGTACCGTACAATTCCTTTTGTTTGCGGGATCATTTTCCCCTTAATCTAAGGGTAATGAAAAGAATTATAGAATGGATTGTTAATTATGCCAAGATCTCAGATAAATGCAAATTTTATTGATAAGACCTCTTCAATTGTGGCCAATATCTTATTACGAATAATTCCGACAACTTCCGGAGAAAAAAAGGCATTTACCTATTACAGAGATGGTGCGATTTGATTCTTTTTTTTAGGTCCAGTATTAAAAAGAGACATAGTTCGAGATAGAAAAAACCAAATTATTAAAATAAACCCACGCTTGGTGAAGGTGAAGTTTCTAGATAGAACAATTCCTTCTGTCGTGTATCCTCGATTGATGCAGCCTCGGATGCTTCAATTGTTGATTTTAGTATTTAGCGAAAGGTTACACCTATGGGTTCCGTATTGCGAGTCAATCCTACTCCACTAGTACCAATAGGCAGCATAGGGGAAGAAGCACTACACCTAGGAATCAACAACATGAAAACTTTGTTATAAATTACCCTTTTCCTTATCGGTATCGGGGCTAACAAGAATGGTTGGGACAACAAACATCCATCTCGTTCGTACTTTGGGTATCCGTATAACCATCAAAGATCGTTGAAGTGACTAATTCCTGGAAATAGGGGGCGTTGAGGACAAAGAAATTGTTGGAGTTACCATTTCCATCTAGTACTAATACAGTTGGTGTTAATAAAAAAACTCTTGCAGGAAGGCTGGCTAGAGATTTCTTGTAAAAATACTAGCTCCTTTCAGTTCATAATGAGAATAGTCAAATTTGAATTTCATGGATTATTTCCCTTAGTACTATGCGCAGAAAGAAGGGAGGAGCCATATGAAATGAAAATCTCACGTACGGTTCTGGAACGGAGATTCTTTGAATAGAATGAACGACCGTAACGGATGTTGGCTCAATCCGAAGGAAATTATGCGGAAGCTTTACAAAATTATTATGAAGCTACGCGACCAGAAATTGATCCCTATGATCGAAGTTATATACTCTATAACATAGGACTTATACACACAAGCAACGGAGAGCATACAAGGGCTTTGG